AAAAGAATCAAATTTTCTGCTAGATCCCTTATTTCCCCGGGATTGTAGTTCAATTGGTCAGAGCACCGCCCTGTCAAGGCGGAAGCTGCGGGTTCGAGCCCCGTCAGTCCCGACGAATCCAATAAGTCCACCAATCTGCCTCTCCTCTTTCTGTGAAAGAGGGGACATGGGGCAGCATTTCATTCCCAAGGGGATTCTTTTTTTTTTTTCACATTTCTAATCAAACAAATAGCAATGTTCATTACTTCAACGAGGACTGATTGATAGGAGAAAGACGTATGTAGATTAGTACAATTTTTGGTTGGTAGCATTATTATTATAGTAAGTATTCCAAGAGATACTGAGTCTTCTTTTTGAATTTATCCCCATTCATGTAATGGAACAAGGTCCGATATCTTTCTCGGGCGCATATCCACAGATGGAATTCGTTTCTTGTATAATACAAAATGAATTTAACAAAATATCCCCTTCTGGCTCTGTTTTTGTTTATGGAACCTCAATTTTTAAATGTGAAGTTTAAAAAAAAAATTTTTATTAAAATTGGATACCGAGCTTTTGATATATGTCTCCCAGGACTAATAACCGAGGTTAAAAGAAAGATAAAGATTAATCAAGGAACCCCTTCCCCCTTTTCGCAAGGGAATGAATAATTTTTCCTTACTATTTTTTCTATTTTTTTCAGGGTCCTGTCGAAGAAAGAACAAACCCGAAAAAATGAAAATAACTAAAATAGTGAATTTGATGGAATATTCTCTCTTTTTTACCGAGACTCAGCTTTATCACACTTCTTTGTTTTCCAAATAAAATTAGATCATAAAAAAACGGTGTTTAGAACTTATCTTTTTCCGCTTTGCTTGTCTTATTTGTTGGGGGTTTGTAACTAATGGAAAGGGGGTGGGTGGTGAGATGATACTTCATTTGATGATTGTACAAGGGAGACGTAAGATAGGTTATAGAAAATAAACAACAGAAAAGAATCCTATATAATGCTAAAAAAGGAATTTTTGATTGCGCGGGGAATCCTATTTTGGATTCGGTATGGATAAAAGATCTCCCTATGTTATCCTTTTCAATTTTCGACGACGAATTGATTTGATAGCTTAGATATTGTTATTCATGAGATTGATCCGATTGAAGATGGTCGAGAGGTAATTCATTCATTGAATTTACAGGCGCAAGATTGATTATCTCTAAGGGATTAAATCCCGAGTTATTCTGAAGTAAAAAAACGATGAGATTATGGAAGTAAATATTCTTGCATTTATTGCTACTGCACTGTTCATTTTAGTTCCTACTGCCTTTCTACTTATCATTTACGTAAAAACAGTCAGTCAAAATAATTAATTGAATGAAACTTGATCTTATCAATGGTTTAAAAAATCAAATGAAAGGGATTCCAATTTTGCGTCTTAAATGAATAAATGAAATGGACGGGTTATAATCGGCAGTAGTCTACGAGATCCGATAGTATGGTAAGAAAGATTCATCGAGTTCTTTCTTACCGTACTGTACTATTAGTGTTATTGTAGTGTATAAAGTTGTACTTTATAATAAAGCTAGAGGCTTAATATAGATCAATCTACCATATTATCTTCATATATGTAGATATATGTAGTGGCGATATTAATTTTATATATGGAATTGACAGAGGGCCCAATTCTATTTCTTTGATACATCTCTTTGTTCCGATCAATCTGAAAGAATCGTTTTACTCTTATAGAATACATTCCTCCACTAGAATCCAATGAAATTTTAAAATGAAGAGATCTTTATTTTAAAAAGTTCAAAATGCGTTGCAGAACGATTTATAAAACAATTGATACAGTTTGATTCCTCAACTCAATTAGTAGTGCTTCTAGAGACCACTTCTTCCCCATACTACGAGTGAAAGGGAAAATGTAAAGACTACCATTAAAACAGCCCAAGCGAGACTTACTATATCCATGTGCATTAGGTCCCCTATCTCTATGATAGAATTATTCCATTATTGCTCACTAATAATAGTGGACTCAATGGTGCAGAGTCAAAAAGGGATTCTGACCGAAGACTGTTGATGAACCAATTCACTAAATACACTTCTAAAAAATTCCTCGATGATTTCTAATCGGGAAAGACTAAACACAAGTAAAATACGCCGCAAGGGAATGTTACTAATGGAACATGTAAGAATACTAAGGCCCATTCTTTTTTTGTTGACCCTTATAGGTAAAAAGCAGAAATAGCTAGATCGCTATCTATGTGAAATAGTCGGGAGACAGTATATTATATTCTTGGCAGGGGGTTGGCCCCCAAAAATTCTTTCTTTTTGCGCTTTTTCTATAAATTCTATAAAAAAAGTAAATTATCTATTCACTATAATATTGAGTGAATGTCCGAACACTCAGAGATTCTCGCGAGTCTGTATATGTATATACAGTATCTAAAAGATCTTCCGCCCTTTTCACAATTACTAATTTAATTCGATTCGCTGTCCTACCCGCCGGCTATCCAATGGAATTTA